TAGAGTAGAATATTCGTGGGAGACATTCTCGGATTTTACACGTGTGATACATGTTCCTTCTATTTCTCCAAGCAAAGCTCTTCGCATCGCAATCCCTATTGTGTCGGCTTGTCCTTTCATAAGTGGAGCCAGAATAAATCGACCATAATAAAGACGTTTACTGTCTGTTCTTGATTCAACACACTTCCACTGTAGTGTCCGAGTAGATACTGTTACTTTCTCTCGAACCATAGTAATAATATTTTTTTTGATTGAATTATTTATTTCTCTTGTTTCTCTTGAAATTGATTCACTGTTTATTTCTACACACGTCTTTTTTTCGGAGGTCTACAGCCATTATGTGGCATAGGGGTTACATCCCGTACAAAAGTTAATAGGATACCACTTCTACGAATAGCTCGTAATGCGGCGTCTCTTCCGAGACCGGGACCTTTTATCATGACTTCTGCTCGTTGCATACCCTGATCTACTACTGTACGAATAGCATTTGCTGCTGCAGTTTGAGCGGCAAAGGGTGTCCCTCTTCGCGTACCATTGAATCCACAAGTACCGGCCGAGGACCAGGAAACCACCCGACCTCGTACATCTGTAACTGTGACAATGGTATTATTAAAACTTGCTTGAACATGAATAACTCCCTTTGGTATTTTACGTGCACTTTTACGTGCACCAATACGTACATTTCTACGTAAACCAGTTCTCGGTATAGCTTTTGCCATATTGTATCATCTCATAAATATGAGTCAGAAATATATGGATCTATCCATTTCATGTCAAAACAGATTCTTTATTTGTACGCTGAGTCCTTTAGTGAGTCTGATTATCCCTTTATCCTTGTCTTTGTTTATGTCTCGGGTTGGAACAAATTACTCTAATGCGCCCCCGTCTACGGATTAGTCGACATTTTTCACAGATTTTACGAACGGAAGCTCTTATTTTCATATTTTTCATTCCTTATCTTAATTCTGAATCTACTTCTTGGTAGAAAATAAGTTTCTTGAAATTTTGAATATCGAATCGTATTGAATAAAAATCACCTAATCTTTTGAATCCTTGTTTCGGAGTCGATAAATTATACGTCCTCTGCTTGAATCATAACGACTTACTTCAATTTTGACTTTATCCCCGGGTAGTATCCGTATAAAACTACGTCGGATCTTTCCCGAAACATAACCTAGAATCAGATCCTCATTATCTAACCGAACCCGGAACATGCCATTGGGAAGCGATTCAGTAATTAAACCTTCATGAGTCCATTTTTGTTCTTTCATTCCAGGTAAAGCCTCCTTGAGGTATCAACTAATGGAGGAGAAACGATATTAGACAACTCACCCCCCTTTCTTTTTATATTTCTCAAATAGGAAGAGGTTTCGGATTTCATTTGGATATGAAATGGATTACCATATATAACATAAAATTTCTCCGCCGATTCCTTCTAGTCGAGCTTCCCGATCTGTCATTATACCCCGAGAAGTGGAAAGAATTACAATACCCATTCCACCTAAAATTCTAGGAATTCGTTGAGAGTTAGAATAGATTCGTAGACCGGGTCGGCTGATCCGTTTTAAATTTAAAAAATTTCTATAGGGTCTTTTCCTATTCCTGCTATGTCGCAGGGTTAAAACCAAAAAATTTTTGTTTTTTTCTCGATGTTTTCTGACGTTTTCGAGAAAACCTTCTCGGAAAAGTATTTTAACAATATTTTCGGTAATATTAGTAGATGCTATGCGAACAACTCTTTTTCTATCCATATCAGCATTTCGTATAGAGGTTATTATCTCAGCAATAGTGTCTCTACCCATGATGAATTAAAACTTTTGTCGTCCCAAAATTGGATATAATTAACATGTTTTTCTTTTTTTTTTTTTATTGGTTTATGAATATAAATTTTTCAAGGTATATGCGCAAAACACAAGCTACGAATTAATCTAGTTCTTAATCTATTTACCTTCAAATACCCCAAAAATTCAGATCTCTTTTTTTTTTATAATACTTCGGGAGCTAATGAAACTATTTTAGTAAAATTTAATTGTCTCAATTCGCGGGGGATTGCCCCAAAAATGCGAGTTCCTTTTGGATTTCCTTCTTGATCAATCACAACTGCAGCATTGTCATCATATCGTATTATCATACCGCTGTCACGTTTAAGTTCTTTACAGGTACGAACAATTACAGCTCTGACTACTTCTGATTTTTCTAGGGGCATATTTGGTACGGCTTCTTTGATCACAGCAACAATAACGTCACCAATATGAGCATATCGGCGATTACTAGCTCCTATGATTCGAATACACATCAATTTTCGAGCCCCGCTGTTATCCGCTACATTTAAATAGGTCTGAGGTTGAATCATATAAATTTTTGAATCTATTCTTCCAATGCAAAGGATGAAGAAAATAAAAGAAATATTGTTTGTCTAAGTCTAAAAAAGAAATAGGCGATTTTGTTTCATCCCCAAGACCCATTTCTCTACGTTCTACATTTTTATCCCGAAATAATAAATTGAGTTCGTATAGGCATTTTGGATGCTGCTATTAAAATAGCCCTTTTAGCTATATTTTCGGTTACTCCACCCATTTCATATAGTATTCGCCCCGGTTTAACAACAGCTACCCAATATTCAGGGGATCCTTTCCCCGAACCCATACGCGTTTCAGCAGGTCTTACTGTAACTGGTTTGTCTGGAAAGAGACGGACCCATATTTTTCCACCACGGCGTGCATTTCGTGTCATTGCCCGGCGACCTGCTTCGATTTGTCTCGATGTGATCCAAGCGGGTTCAAGTGCTTGAAGAGCATATTTACCGAAACAAATATGATTACCTCGATAAGATATTCCCTTCATTCTTCCTCTGTGTTGTTTACGGAATCTAGTTCTTTTGGGGTTATAGTTGATGGTTGTTTCGGAATTCCATCTCTACTACAGAGCTGGACGTGAGAGTTTCTTCTCATCCAGCTCCTCGCGAATAAAAGGATTCCAAATTGAATTTCAATTAATTTGAATAGCTATTAGAACATTTTTATTTTAGAAAAAATTTTATTTTTTTCTAACGTCCTAATAAATCTTTATTGTCTTTTATCCGAGTTTACCAATTCAAAAAAAAAAGAAGGTTTTCGCGGGCGAATATTTACTCTTGCAATCTCTATTTCAGTCCTAGCACTTGTTCGTCACTTTTCAAAATAGATGAATTTATTTCCGGTTTATTTCGCCATCCTAAGTCGTGAATCATTAAGATTCGTTTATTTAATATTTAAATAAAATCTTTTGCATTCACAGGTTCCTTCGTTTCCACCACTTCGTACTAGATGATTAGGTCATAATTCTACAATGGAGCTCATAATCCAATTTATTCTTGAGTCAACCTTCTTAGTCTTTATTGACTCAAAGCTCTTGAGTTTTTTCTTTTCTTCTATAAAGAAATTCATATTTCATTATGTATGAATCAATTAGTATTGATGCTTTATTACACTGTCTTTTATGAGATGACTCATAGACCTTCCATATTGGAATTGTATATCATTGATATTCTTTTTCTCTCTTTCTCTCATCCTTCCATTTATCCACACCTTTCTTCTGTAATTTTGCTTTAAAAAAGTTAACGTTTAATTATTTCAGTTGCTACAAAGATATGACTGATTTAACATATTTTGACTGGTTCTTTAGATCTAGATAATATGAAGTGATGAATTGGTTTTCACACTATCGGGCCGGTCTTTTGTAACCCTAATCCTAAAAAAAACCAACGAGTCACACACTAAGCATAGCAATTATATCACAAGGTCGATTGAATTTTTATTCAACCCTATAGAATTAGTTTGATTGGTAGGAAAAAGAATGAATGAGTTTCCCCTTTTTCCTTCTATCGGTTGATAGAAGGAAAAAACGATGAAAGTTTTCTTATTCCTCTTCCTTGTCTATAAAAATCCAAATTTTGATGCCCAAGACCCCATAGATAGTTCGAACTGTATAGGAACAATAATCTATTTTCGCTCGAATGGTTTGTAGGGGAACCCTGCCTTCTCTGATCCATTCGACACGGGCAATTTCTTTTCCGTCGATACGCCCTGCAATTTGTACTTGAATTCCTTTTGTATCCGCTTGTTCAGTTAATTCAATAGCCTTTTTCATTGCTTTTCGAAATGAAACTCGATTCTTTAATTGTCCGGCTATAAATTCTGCAAGAATATTAGGGTTTCCATAAGGTTTTGAAATTCTTGTGATAGCAACGTTAAGTTTTCGGTTCACATAATGAAATTTTTTTTGTAGATTCATCTGTAATTCTTCGACTCCTCGCGGTCTACTTTCTATTAATAACTTTGGGAATCCCATAAAGATTATGACCTGGATCAAATCGATTCTTTTTTGAATCTCTATATGCGAAATTCCCTCGGTTCCAGAGGATATTCTCATATTCTTTTGAATATAATTTTTAATAAAGTCTCTTATTTTTTGATCTTCTTGTAGGTCTTCGGAATAATTTTTTGGTTTTGCAAACCAAAGGGAATGATGCTTTTGGGTTATACCAAGTCGGAAACCAAGTGGATTTATTTTTTGTCCCATACTACCTCACTATTATATATATCACGATCTACCATACTTGTCTTTTTCTATCTAGGTTTTTTTAACGAATATCTTCATATATATCTAAAGATATATCTTTCACTACAATAGTTATATGACAGGTAGCTTTTTTTATCGCATAACTACGTCCTCGAGCACGAGGTTTTAATTTTTTCACGACAGTACCCTCGTTAACTTCAGCTTTAATAATTACTAAATTGTCTTCGGCGGAGCCCATAGTGTAACTAGCATTTGCTGCTGCAGAATAAACTAACTTGAAAATGGGATAACATGCTTTATAGGGCATGAGTTCTAGTATCATAAGGGTTTCCTCATAGGAACGTCCGCGAATTTGATCAATTACTCTTCTTGCTTTGTCAGCAGATACAGATATATGTCGGCCTAAAGCGCGTACTTCTGTTTTTTTCTTCTTTAGCAGC